GCCTAGCAGCATAACGCTTAGATTGCTCTCCCACAACCCCGTTTTAACGGTTTAGACTGATCCCATTTCGCTCGCCGCTACTACGGGAATCGCTTTTGCTTTCTCTTCCTCTGGCTACTAAGATGTTTCAGTTCGCCAGGTTGTCCCTTGTCTGCCTATGGATTCAACAGATAGTTAAAAAGGTTAACCTATTCGGGAATCTCCGGATCTATGCTCAATTTCCACTCCCCGAAGCATTTCGTCGATTAACACGCCCTTCTTCGTCTCTGGGTGCCTAGGTATCCACCGTACGCCCTTAGTTTTTTGAACCTTGCCGCTCAAGGCCGTCTTAAGGAGCTACTAATATTCAAGACATGAAAGCATCTTATCAACGTCCATGAACGATAAAATATGACTGGTCTGCTCCGCAGAATCATCACGGGGTGGAGATAAGCGGACTCGAACCGCTGGCATCCGCCACAGGGTCAACCACTGTCTATTGAACCCTCTTGATTAAGTCTACCATAGAAGGTCAACAATCGACAATAGCCTTCCCCCCGAACACAGCTCACAATTTTCATTGTACTGTGCTCTCCAAAGAGCAACTCCTCCCAAAAGCCCCTAGGAATTCTTGAAGTTCTTAAGAATTCAAACTCCGGAAGAACCAGGAACAAAAAGCTCTTCTTTTTTCCACCGACTCTTTGGTCTTATCTTAAAAAGATTGCCCTTCTCCGACCCTTCCTGCCCAATCAGAAGGGGCAGCTAATGCGTTCCACTTCTCAAATCAGGGTTTGTGGTCGGTCTGTGACCCCTGGATGACGAAAGCATCCTTGGAGTGATCTCGTAGTTCCTACGGGGTGGAGATGATGGGGTCGGTCCATGGCATGACTTTTCCTTCTGCCCCCGTTTTTTTGGGCTAAAAAGGGTTGAAGGGAGATAGTACATCAAGTTGTTCGCAAGGGCCAACTTGATCCTCTTCCCCGAGGATCCTATAAGAAAGATCCCTAGGAGAGCCGCCAACTCCAACTATGGACCATGTACGATCCATACTAGATCTAACCAACTACCCACCCTACCTTCTCTACGTTCTTGACAGTCTATCCTCGTCTTAATAGAGTTTTTTAGTGGCATGTTACGGTCCTTTCTCCCATTACTGATAAAAAGTGAGCCACTGGTTCAGGTAAAAATACTATCATTACCGCCTAAACAATCAGACATCCAACCCGTAATCGCAACGACCCGATTGCAAGAGCGGAGCTCTACCAACTGAGCTATATCCCCGTAGATATCAAATGAAGCAGACAACAATCCTACTACATAGCGCATAATGGGTGGGCTATCCTGGGCTTGAACCAGAGACCTCGCCCGTGAAGTAAATAATCGCACCTATGATTCGATGAGAATAAGTTCTCTCTTCATTCAGGAGCGACTCATCCTTCCCGAACACAGCATACAATTTTCCGCTGTACTGCGCTCTCCAAGTGTACTTGCTCTCCTTCCTTTTTCTTCACCAACGGCAAGAAAAGAAGTCAAAATTTGGATGAGAAGAGAAAAGGAGGTATTAATAAGATCCTCCTAACCCAATCCCAGACACTCCAAGATCCTTTTTCGATCCTGCTTTTCTCATCGTTTATTAGGAGACGAATAACGATTTCCTAATCTACTGATCCGGAAATTGTTCATAGTAATTGAACGAGTCGAAGACCGAGCAAGTATTTAACTATCCATATAGGTTTAGAAAGAAAAAGTCTCTCGGCCGGACCTATACTTACTATATTTCCCGCATCCCACGCAAAGAAAAAAGCATGAATTCGAATGATATGATCCCTCCGTCACCCTAGAATAAAAGGTGATCTCGTAGTTCTTGGTCTGTGAAGATGTGTTGTTAGGTGTTTTTTTACACATTTAGGCTTAATAATAAGAACTTCAGCCTGTGCTCGAGAGATAGCCTTCCATACACTGATAAGATATGCATGGATTCTCGAAAAAAGGTAGCCAAAATACATGGCTGCCCAGGACCGCCCAGATCCCACGAATGAATAGAAAATTTGATCTACATTCGATCTCACCTTAATCACCTCATCTATCCTCCTGCTAAAAAAAAGTCAGTTTTCAACCCTGGTTCGAACAGAAGGAGTACGCCATGCTAATGTGCCTTAGATGATCCACATCTCTGGGTCAGGCGTTGATGAGCACATTGAACTATCCATGTGGCTGATAGCCTTCACAGCCCAGGCACAACGACGCAGTTATCAGGGGCGCGCTCTACCACTGAGCTAATAGCCCAGTAGGCCCCCCCAGTAGTAGGGGATGCCTGCCAAAAGCAAGATAAATCCTCTTGCTCACTTGCTTGCCTTTTGTTTTTTGAGACCTTCTTTTTGTATGTGTTCGTGTTTTATTAATTGCTATAATTCTAAAAAAATGAAACTGAACTCACGAATGCCATAAGCTTCTTAAATAAATAACATAAGCTTCTTTTCTTAAAAAAAGAAAGAAAACAATGCCTTTAATAAAGAAGTCA